CTCTTTCCACTTGCTCCCTCGTGTATAGCGGTTGAGTTCTTCGCCTCACGGTTTGGCTACCCATCGTCATTCCCTCTCTGTCTAAAGTGAGAGGGGTTCTCTGCGCGCAGTGTAAGATTCCCCTGGATGGGTCTCGTAGGCAGCAGCATTCGTGCTTGCCTTTGCCGTGATTGTCCGTTGTTCCCTTGGTGCGCTGTCATTGACGGTGTAAATCTGTTCGTTCGAGAAAACATGTTGATCTCTTTCCATATCCTATCCCCGGTTGTTGCCCTATCAAGATGTGTCCCTTCCTTTGACCCCTTTTCCGATTTATTAGTGCTGTCCCCCTTGCGTTCCCTCCCTTTGTGAAGAATTCCATTTCCCTTTTTCTCCACTCTTATTTCTTCCTTTCTTATTCTCCTGTTGGAAGTACCTAATCTGCTTTTTGAAATCTTTCCTTTCTTATACAAGATTCTAAGGTCCTTCCCCTGTATATAAGTCTGTGCGATTTTTCCCCTTATCTTCTGGCCGACGCTCCCCTTACTGGTATCAGTGCAAGGGCAATTAGTACGGGTTGCCATAGTTGTCTGGATGGATTAGAACGAAGGGATGAAGGAGGGCCGGCCTGCCCAACAAGTAGACCGGAATAACTAGCTTCTAGTCCAACTAGCTAGAGCTCCAGCCCAAGCCTCCAAATCGAAGCTTCGGAGAGCCTTCTCCCATGCGATGAGATGAATTCTGTCTCTCCCTCCAACACCAGACCGTGGACATCTCGTCCGAATTCCTTCAATCCTACCAGCCATTCCTTTCGGGACCCGGACAAGGAGGGAATAAAGGCAAGCTTTGAAGAGTGGATTTCATTAAAAACAAGGCCTTACCAGCTTGACCTAATAGGGCGGGCACCTTTCCAACCCGAAAGCTTCTTGCTGAATTTCTCTGTAACTGAATTCCAAAGTTCATCTCTTCATCTTCCCAGCATACCAAAATGAACCGAAATGGAATTGGCTATTGAACAGCCAAACATATTCCGGCCGGCCCTCGTAGTGTGGATGGAGGATGAAGGAAGAACACCTTACTTCTTTCAAAAGACGGAAACAGAGTCATTTTTTCCCACTAGCCTAACTAATGATTTTACCTCACTTTGTTGTATTGTATAGACAAGCCTGACTTTATAGATAGGAATTCAGAAAAGAGTTCTAACTTACCTTCCTGACTGTGCTTCCTGCTTTTGGACCTATTTTATATTATAGTGGTAAGACTGTAGTCTACTGCAACAGGAGAAAGGAAAGCAGGCCAATATTCATGATAAGACCCTCTTTACGCTCTCTCTTTCTGCTCGCTCCTGTCAACGAATGAATTTACTACTTGTGTCACTGACATTCCATTAGCATGGTGGACTATAGACCGGCTTTCACGTTCACTCTATAGGAAGGGGACTTAGATTAATCGATTCGATGGGCGAACTGCTTTCCTTTAAAGGTAGCAAGTGATTGAAATGACAAGCTTGTAACTGATATGAAATCTCGGAAGACAGTAAGTTGGACGAGGAGCTCATGTACCGCAGAGTGGGCAAATGCTCCCCTCTTTCAAGAGACTGTTTCTGTTCTTGTTTCTTTAGTCTCTTTACCTGCGAACATGAATTCCTGAACCCAATACTAGGAAAGAGCTTCATACCCTATAGAACTGACAGATCGGCTAGCGAAGATGGCTCAGTCTCAGTAGATCCCTCACTCCTCACCGGCTTACGGAAAGAGAGCCCTAAGGGAGAGAGTTTCGGTACTTCAGGCATATCTATCAATGGGCAAAGACAGGAGAGCCTTCTATCTCTTCCAGTCTTATAAAGGAAAGAAAGCAGGATGAACAGGCTTGAGTGTCGATAGGTGACTTTAAGGTAGGCGCCTATCTCTTATTATACTATAGCAACGGGAGAAGTCGGGATTGGTGCCCTAAATGAAGGGAAATCTATAAAAAATTAGCATTTTGCCCAGCTATCACTTTTTCAATTCAAGATCAGCTCATCGAAGGGAAAAGTGAGAGTATCAAAATGCAGTTATATGAGCATCGACTTGATAATTTGCCTAGTGAGAAAGCCAGGAAAAGACATACAAACTCACTCTCCCAGAGGAAGGCAAGATTGATTA